TTCTACCAACATAAAGCCCCAATTAGAATCCCTTTTATGCTATGCAGTATGAACAGAAAAATCCTGTTGAATAACTTACATAATCTCTATTACGAATCCTTTGTGTACCTTGGTGTTCCTAACTATCCACCCTTTTTGGTCAAAAGGACTAGGGTAATACATGTCTGTTAATAGCTAGTAAAATCCCTAGATAGTTGCTCCTTTTGAACCCGCTTCAAGTCATGATGACTAATCACTCAATCTTGGGGTAAATAGTATAGTATATAATGCTTATGTTTACTTTCACTTAACACTTGTACATAGGAAATGAGACTGAATCTTTTTACTGCAAAGTAAGAAACTGTTTTTTTCACTCATATAACTATCTGGTTTAGTTCATCAACCCGAATGATGAATAAAAAGGTATATTCAACTCATGAAATTTCCTTCCTAGAAAGAAAAGACATAGAGAAAATTTTATGTCTTAACGAATCACACGTAGAGATATTGATAACACACATAGAGTTAATGGTATTTCATAACTAATTGATTGAGCAGCAGCCCGTAAACCACCTAAAAAGGAATATTTATTATTTGATCCATAACCTGACATAAGAAGGCCCACGGGAGCAATACTTGAAATGGCAATCCATAAAAAAACACCAATACTTAAATCGGCTAGAACAAGGCGATATCCAAAAGGAATTACTAAAGAACTTAGTAGAATTGATGTGACTGCTATGGATGGTCCGATACTGAATAAACGAGTATCTCCTCTTGATGGAAGAAGATTCTCTTTGAAAAGTAATTTTGTACCATCTGCTAAAGCTTGAAGAATTCCCAAAGGCCCGGCGTATTCAGGGCCAATACGTTGTTGTATCCCCGCAGATATTTCTCTTTCTAACCAAACAATTACTAGTACACCTATTGTGATTCCTAATACAGGAGTAAAAATAGGGACAAGCAGCCATATGATCTCATATACCTCTTTTAAGGATTCCAATCTAAAAAAAGAATTGATAGCTTGTACTTCTGTTGTATCTATTATCATTTTAACGATCAACTTCTCCCATAATGATATCTATGCTACCTAGTATTGTCATAATATCAGCCAATTTCATTCTTTTAACTAATTGAGGAAGGATTTGCAAATTGATAAAACCCGGTGGTCGGATTTTCCATCTCCAAGGAAAAACACCCTTATCTCCTATCAGAAAAATTCCTAATTCTCCTTTTGGGGCTTCGACTCTCACATAAAGTTCTTGTTTTGACAATTCAAAAGTAGGAGAAGGTTTTTTACTGATAAATCGATAGTCAAAATCATTCCATTCGGGATCCCATACTTTATCAAAGCGCCGGATTTCTAAATTCTCATAGGGCCCCCCTGGAATTCCTTCTAAAGCCTGTTGAATAATTTTTATTGATTCTGTCATTTCACCGATTCGTACTAAATAACGAGCTAATGAATCCCCTTCCTTTTGCCATTGAACTCCCCAATCAAATTCATCGTAAGACTCATAATGATCAACCTTTCGAAGATCCCATTGTATTCCGGAAGCTCGTAGCATTGATCCCGATAAACCCCAATTAATTGCCTCCTCTCCGCCAATAATGCCTACCCCCTCAACTCGCTCTAAAAAAATAGGATTCCGTGTAATAAGCCTTTGATATTCAGTAACTCTTGTTAAAAAATAATCACAAAAATCCAAGCATTTATCTACCCAGCCATAAGGTAAATCAGCAGCGACTCCTCCAATACGAAAATAATTATGCATCATTCGCATACCGGTAGCAGCTTCGAATAGGTCATATATCAATTCTCTTTCTCTAAAAATATAGAAGAAGGGGGTCTGTGCGCCAATATCTGCCATAAAAGGGCCAAGCCATAACAAATGCGAAGCTATACGACTTAACTCTAACATAATGACTCTGATATAGCTGGCCCTTTTAGGCACTTGAATATTGCCTAACTGCTCTGGTGCATTTACAGTTATTGCTTCAGTGAACATAGTAGCTAAATAATCCCAACGTGTTACATACGGTAAATATTGTATAATTGTTCGGTTTTCAGCAATTTTTTCCATTCCTCTATGTAAATAACCCAATATCGGTTCACAGTCAATAACATCTTCACCATCTAGAGTAACAATGAGTCGAAGAACACCGTGCATTGATGGGTGCTGAGGGCCCATATTGACTATCATAAGGTCATTTCGTGTAGCTGGTGCAGTCATAAGTTTTTCCCGATTCATTCTTACATGAATTGCTGAAAGCGAAAAGAGGTTCATCAAAATTTAAGCGAAAATTCAAAACGACTCTTCAAATTAATGATTTTTTGTTTCTCGAATCTCCAACCGTCCGATTAATTCTTTATAACGTACTCTATTTTTTTTTGACAAATAGGCGAGCAGCCGTTGACGTTTTCCTAGAATTTTACGTAGACCTCTCTGAGATAAATAGTCTTTTTTGTGCAATTCCAAATGTGAAGTAAGTCTCCGTATCCTATTGGTGAAACTCACTACTTGAAATTCAACAGACCCCTTGTTGTCTTCGTTTTCCTCTTTCAAAATAATTGCACTGAATGGATTTTTTATCATAAAAAAGCTCCTTCTACCCTTTAATTTACATATAAAATATTTTATTTGATCAGTAATAATAATATTAGTCATTTTAATGTAGTAATTAGTATACACAAGAATTTTAATTTTAGTTGGACAGGGATAAAAAAGTAGATGGTACGTTTTTACACTTACAACGTCAAATAATTTAGACCGAAAATTCGGAATATTCCATGTATTCGTTTATTTTATAGATTTTATCCAAACAAATTGATACGTCATTGACTTAGTATTAAATAAAAAAGATCTAATATTAGACTGGGACGTAAGACAGGGCATATGTGCATCTGTTTGCTTTTCTATATGGTACAGAATATATAGGAAAAATGTACCATCAACCAATTTTTAATTGTGGATATATTCTTAACAAACTAAAACGGCTTCCATTATTGGTATTAAACCAATATCTATTCATACAAGCTAAGTCTTCTAATCGATAATTAGGCCAAAGAAATAACTTTAATTTAATTAATTCATTTTTATCTCTATCAAGATGCTTTTTTTGATCCAAAAAAGGATTCCTGTTTTTTATGTTATTTTTGTTACAAAATACTCGATTTTTATCCACACTATTTATATTCTTTATATTCTTTGAGTTGAAAGAAATTAGAATTCTCAATTCTCTACGACGTCTAGATGATAAAATCTTTTCAGGAACGATAAAATCATAATGTTTTTTGTCTCTCTTTCGAATTATTATTTGATATCTTGGGATAGATTCATCCAATTTATTTTTATTGATATATCTTTGTTCTCGATATCTTTGAGGAGTTTGGTACTTACTTTTATGAACCAACGATATACTTACGGTTTGATATATAATAAAGTATCCGTCGTTTTTTACAGACAAACGAATGGGATCGATAAAAAATACCCCCTTTTTATTCAATTCTATAGGAGTCAATTTTTTTCGAATCACCATTATATCCAGATTTATTTCTTTCCTTTGAATAGACGATATAGTAGTATCTCTTGGATTTATCAGTCCAAGCAAGTAACAATATATCTTGATATTATTGATCATTCTTTCAGTTAAATTCGGAATTAAACCATCGTCTATTATCCATTGAAAAAGCAAATAGTGTTTCCGTAAGAAAATTATTTCTGGTCTCATCTTATTTCGGATCTTATATTGTTTTTTCATTTTATCTTGGTTTTGTGAATATGATCCAAGGCCTCTTCGGCCCGCGGGTTCTTTTTCTTCTTGATTTCGATTCATTAATTCAGAATATCTTTTTTCATTCGATGGTCTAAAAAAATGTAATTTTTTATTTTCATTGATGTTTTTCTTTTTATTTAAATTTAAAAGAAGTAATTTGCTTGGTATAATCCATGGTTTTGTTTTGTATACATTATAAAGTGGCACAAATTCTGGGAAGAACGGAAGTTTAAGATTTGTCGATATTGAGTTTAGGATTTCTTCATTCATTTCCATCCAATCAAAAAAGAGTTTCTTGTCATTGATTGGATTTATTTCTAAATTTTGATGAATCATCAGATAAAAAATATCGTTTTTATCCATTTTATCAATTTTTTGGTAATTCTTACTTCCAAGCTTAGTATTTATATTACTGCTATAATCCATTTTGGTCCAGGCCTCAATATCTATTTTTTGTCTTATAAAAAAATTGAGAATTGTCCAATCAAAATATTTTCTATCTGGATTTTTTTGCATATACATAATATCGACCTTTTCTAGATAATGATTGATAGGAATTTCCTCCAGGCTTTCAAATAAATTTTGTTTATAATTGTTGTAATTAAAAGTAATTTTTTGGTTGTTATTTAATTCTGATGGTGATCCATAAATAATATATGAGGACTTCTTAATTTCATAATTAATAGATTTATATGATAAAAGATTATATATATAGTATTTTTGAAAATTATATTTTTGGTTTGGTAATGGATATACTTTAAAATCCTTTTGTTTTTTGTGATAAAGTAATCGATCTTTTTCATACGAATTCCATTTTGTTAAATCTTTATTTTGGGTAATACCACCTTCATTTATTGTAGTTCGCCATTTTTGTGGTATTAATTCAAACCATCTAATCTCAGATAAATTGTATTGATAATGACCTCTTAACCAGTTTTTCCATTGATTCGTTTCAGAACTTGAAAGTTTTGTATGTCTTAATTCGGAATGAAATATTCCTTGTGTTACAAAATAATTTTTTATTGCAGTCTTAAGAAAAACGGGAGTTACATGATACTCAAAAATAGATCTTAACTTATACAAATTAATAACTTGGGTTTGTGATAATTTGTAAAATACATATGCTTGTGATAAAGAGGATAAGTCAAAAAAAAGATGTGAATTCCTCTTACTATTCTTAATATTGTAAAGTTCACTTTTTAGAGTCGAAATAAAGTTAATTTCTTTTTTGTTTTTTTTATTTTTTATTTCTTGGTTTGTTTTATTATTGTAAATGTATTTATCAAAACAAAAATTTCTTGATTCAAGAACTAGTTGTGTAGGAATTCTGGCAATATGAATGATACATAGAAAGATATCGATGTATATTCTTTTAATGAAAATTTTTATAAACAAATATAATTTATAGATTAATCGATTTCTTCTTTTTTTTTTTTTTAATATTTTCCAAAAAATTTTTGGTGATTTTTCTTTTCCATTATAACTATAACTTGTTTTGTTAGGACTACTTCTTTTCTTGGCGTTGCTGTTTTTTTCTTTTGTAAGACTCTTTGTTTTCTTTCTGATTGTGCTTGTTCTATCAGCCAGATTTTTAATTTTTTTGTCTCTCAGTGAATAATTTGTATTATCTGTAGATTTAATTTTTCTAAACGAGTCGTGAATTATCTGATTCCTAATTATAGAATCTTTTTTTTGTTTAGTTTCGCCGGATTCATACACCTTTCTCAATATAAATAATCGAGTTGGATGTACTTTTAAGAGTTCTTTTTTTATTTTTTTTATAAACAGAAATAAAACGTTTTTGATAACCACCCCTTTTGGTTCTTTTGAATCTTGTAGAAAATTTTTTGTTCTTTCTTTTAAAACGCTTAGAACTCGAAAATGATTATTTTTCGTTTTTCGAATTTTTTTTTTAAGTTCTTTAAAAATAGGCTTAAAAAAGGAAGTTTTGGGGGGGACAGAACCAAAGGGAAGGGTAGTTTGCATTCCCCAAGCCGTTAAAAAAGAAAACTTTTGTTGTTCTTTCTTTAGATCTTTATAAGAAGAAAAATAGGGCCTCAATTTGGATCTGTGCCAAGGTTTCAAATAAAAAGGAAATACTATTTTTATCTGAATACCATCTTTAAACCAATTTCTGGGAAGTTCGAGTTCTGATACTTGAACACCGTTATAGGTACATATAATATGCTTTTCTCTATTCCACTCATCGAAGTCCTCAGCCCACTCAGGGGGTTGAGATAATAAAATACGCCCAATATTTTTAACTATTATCAATGAAGGTAATAAAATATATTTTCTAAAAATAGATTGAATTATTAAAATTAAACTTCTTGTTGCTTGTGGATATGGAACAAAATCCCAGGCTTCCGTGATTTTTATCCACGTTTTTTCCTTTATTTTGTTCTCTTCTTCTTCCTTTTGTCTTTTTTTTTGTTCCTCTGTATAATCTTTAAATTCTGATCCTTTACCCATCCAATTTATAAAAAAAAATTTCATCTGTTCAGGGATATTAAAAGAAAAAAGGGGGGATTTTTTTATTCTGTCCAAAAAAAGGGGGGAATGCGCATTTGCTTGAAACAATTTCGAAATAAAAGTTTTACGCCTTTGAACACGCATAGAACCTTTGATGAATTCTCGACGAAAATCTGATTCTTCCGAATAGTCTCTAATAGACACCCAGTTTTTGACACTTGCTTTGCGACTACGTTTAGTAGGCCTATAAATCATTACATGATCCCTTTTTCTTGAACGTATATGATAATCCAACGGTAGGCCTTCATGAGCTGCGCCCGACAGGAATTCCAATTCGGTAATAAGTTTGTATGACCATCTAGGGACTTTTTTACTGATTTCTTTTATTACAAATTTTTGTTTTGTTTTTTGACCATTAGGGCTAGTTAGAATTGTATTCAATAAAAATTTGTAAAATTTGGCTCTTTTTTCTGAACCAATCCTTCCTTGTTCTTTTTCTGAAAATAAAGAGAGGCCCTTACAATTTAAACTAGATCCCGATTCTCTATCAAATTTACCGATTAAAGTAAATAAATGACGATTTTCCGTTGAAAAAGTTTTTTTATCAAATCGGTCTATTTTCTGTTCAACCTCTTGGTAATCAGTATCAGGAAGAAGGAGACTATGAATCTTATTAATTTCCATTGTCTCTATGAAATTTTCTAACGAAATTTTATTTATGATTGAAGGTGAAATTTTTTTTTTGATTGTTCCCCGATATAACCCATTCAAAATGGGATCATACATTTTAGGCAAGTAATATTTTCTAGTCTTATCATTACACAATCTAGTACTTTTTTCGAGTATATCTAGAGAAAAAAATCCCGTATCTAGAGCCTCAATTCTATTTAAAAACTCGTTGTTTAAGTTGTTATTTTTGTGTTGGTTAGTATAAACCCAATGATTGTACAGTTCATCCGAAGAGAGTTTTTCTAGTGTGGGCAGGGACATCCTTCTTTGTATCATTTCTCCAAAAGTTGACAAGCTAGGCGGATACGTAAAAGAGATTCTTTCTTTTCCATCACTTCGGCATGTATAAAAAAAATATTGTGACATTTCTTTTCTTGCAGTCCTTTCAAATCTATTATTTTTTATGTATCGTAATGGGCGATTCCATCGTTTATAATCGAAAAGAAAGGTCAGAAGAGGTTTTTCAAACCAGAAGAGGCCTTTATAAACTGGGCTATTGTTATAGCGTGTCTCTGTAAAGTGGAATTCATCCTTTGTTTTTTC